TTCCTCCTAATAATAGGTGAAAAGGTAGAAAGAAATAAGAATAAAATGTATAAAAATCATCTCACTAAGCATTCGATAAACCCCCCTACCCCCCCGTGGATAAGTAGTAAAAGAGTGAGATATGAGGTAGGCAATGTGGGAGTAGAGTACGAGAGTGGATATATATGTAATAATAAGGGCATGTACTCTATATAATAGAGTAATAAAAGATGAAGGGTAGTGTTTTTACGAGGATAATCAGCGATAGACCCAAGATAGAGATGTATAAACCAGTCTCTAAAAAATAAGAGTTGAAGTAAAGTAAAGTAAACTAAAGTAAAAGGTTAGGATATATAGATATAAGAGCCATAAACCTGTGATCAATACGATCAGTAGCAGGGCGATCACAGTAGTCCATAGATAAAAGGGATAAAGAAAAGATAGACCTTGTAACTATACGAGTACGAAGGTAAATAAAGTAAAGATTATGGATATAGATCAAAAGACAACAAGATGTTGATAAAGATAAACAATAAAATAATAAGAGGAGGGCATATGGGGGGGGGGTGTATATGTACCGTATATGAGGTATAAAAAGATAATAAAAATAAGAGTAAATCCGATGATAGCTATAATATAAACTATCGCATATGCAGCATCATATACATGACCACGCCAACGCCAACTAATCATTTAAGTATCGTCAAGTAGGTGTTGAGCATCTACAGCCTATGTCTTAATACAACTGTAAAAAGAATGAACGGAGTAATAAACTATAAAGAGGTAAGAGAATAGGTAATAATGTATGTATGCAGGTATGTTCCAGCTATTCCTTATGAGGACGAGATGGGAAGGTTAAGATGAAAAGGACTGTAAGGGTACATAGTTATATAATAATAAAGATAAATAGAATAGATGTTGCTAATTTTAAACAAGGTATAATAAGTAATACCTATAAATAAAGACATGTGGGAGGGCAGGCTAAACCTAAAGACAAGTAGGATAGGATTCAACACCTTACATGATGTATAAGCATCATTTCGTATCTACATTTTTTCCTTACACCTCAGCCTGAGTAAATAGAGGTTATAGTCAGGAACCCAATCCAATAATAAAAAGGGAGGGGGTATGTAATAATAAAGGAGTATAAGCTAACAAGTAAAAAGAGACATATCGATACCCTTTAACAACGAAAGACTTTCCGACAGACCAGATCAGTGTGTATCATGTCCAGCAAGTATGGGGGGGGGCAAATAGGGTGAATAGTCGTCTCGAGTATGTATAAATAGTCATGTCAAGTACCGTATTTACAGTAACTATACACGTACTAATAACATAAAGGTAATCACCGGTAAAGGGTGTGTGAAACACTTTATGTGTTCATAGATATAGCGAGCAACAAGAATAGATCCATGTAACCTATAAGCCTAAAACCAGGGAAGAGACCATGATAGGTAGATAAAAATCCTAAGGATAAGATAGTGTTATAGGTAATAGATAAGGCTATGTAAGACGTATTGATTTTATAAAAGGGTGTTTATGAATGAGATATGATGTAGGGCAGTCAGAGGTAGAGAGAGGTAGCAAATAGTAGAAACTATCTAGTATAGGGGGGGGGTATAAGAATTAGGTGTATATAAAAGATGTTAGAAAAGAGTAAATGTAGGATGGGGGGGGGTAGAAGAGGGGGTAAATAGTTTGATATAACCTAATATGGGGTGGATGTCTTGATTTATTTTTAAATAAAAAAGAAAGGGTAAGAATATAAAGTGACCAGCGGGGTATAGGATAGGTAGATAGGAGGGGGTAGGATGGGTATAGGAGCACTCTTTCTACCTTCTTTTTATAAGGTAAGTGGGATAGGGTAAGATAAGTTCGAAATGGGGGGGGGGTGGTGGTGAAGGGGATTTACATTTAAAAGTGGGTAAGATAGGGGGGAGATGGGAGAGGATTTATGATTAATTATTCGAAGGAATGGGTAACAGACTATATGTCAGACGTGTGTAATAATAATGCGTATAAAGGTGTATAAGTAACTTAACCCTAGGAAAGTGTAAAGGGATAGTGTAAAGGGATAGTGTGAGAGAGCACACAGCCGGATGTAGACAAGAGATAAAGTAAGAGATAGAGAGTATCTAGAACGATTCAATGTGACGAGTAAAATAATAAAATTCCTAAGCTAAGGCTAGAACGAAAGCTAAGATTAAGACGAAAACTAGGACTAAAATGAAAACTAGAACTAAGGTAGACCAAAAACTAAAACTAAAACTAAAACTAAAGCTTTAGCTAGAACTTAGACCCATCTAATGAGTATAAAAATAATAAGGGAGGAGAGATCCGACTTTGTACTTCCCGATCAGGCATACCCTTCAACATTTCAGAACTAGGGGGGGGGGGGGTACCAGCTCCATAATAGTAATGATAAGAGGTAGAAGCCGGTGGTATGAGTAGCAGCCGAAAATAAGAGATGAATCTTTATAGAAGAAATCAGATCAAATCAAATCAGATCAAATCAGATCAA